CCCCGAGGAATCGAAGAATTACAGATGAATTTACAAAAAGAATTTAATTTTGTAAATAGAAAACTTAACATTGCTATCACACGAATTGAAAAGCCTTATGGAAACCCTAATATTCTTGCAGAATTTATAGCCGGCCAATTAAAAAATCGAGTTTCTTTTCGCAAAGCAATGAAAAAGGCTATAGAATTAACTGAACAAGCAGATACAAAAGGAATTCAAGTGCAAATCGCAGGACGTATTGACGGAAAAGAAATTGCGCGTGTTGAATGGATCAGAGAGGGTAGGGTTCCACTACAAACCATTCGAGCTAAAATTGATTATTGTTCCTATACAGTTCGAACGATCTATGGGGTATTAGGCATCAAAATTTGGATATTTATAGACGGGGAATAATAAACCTTTATTTGCCTTTCCATTCTATCCAGCGATGGAACAAAAAATGATAAATTCGTTTCTTCTTTTTCTTTTCTGTTCAATAAAAAAAAATGAAAAATTATAATTCTATAGGGTTGAATAAAAATTCAATTAATCTTTTGATAAAATTGCTATGCTTAGTGTGTGACTCGTTGGTTTTTTGAGGGTTAGTATAAAAAACCAGCCCCATAGTATAAACAAATAACTATAGAAGTAATAACCAACTCATCACTTCGTATTATCTGGATCCAAAGAACCAGTCAAGATATGATATATTGTTCATATTGTTGTAGCAACTGAAATCTTTTTTTATTAAAAAAATCTGCTTCTAAGTTGTCAATCGAAATAAAAAAGGGTATGGATAAATGGAAGGATGAGAGAAAGAAAGAAAAAGAATATTGATGATATATAATTCCAATATGTAAGGTCTATGAGTCATCTCAGAAAAAAGCTGTGTAATAAAGCATCAATACGGATTCATCATTAAATGGATCTACTCATCGAACAAAAAATAAAGAGCTTCGAGCCAATAAAGACTAAGAATATTGACTCAAGAACTAATAGCTCCATTGTAGAATTGAGACCTAACCATAAAGTAAGAAGCGATGGGAACGATGGAACCTGTGAATTCAAAAGATTCTAGTGAAAATGAATTCGAATGATTCATTGATCGGGATGGCGGAACCGACCAGAGACCAATTTATCTATTCGGAAAAGTTATGAACTAATGATAGAACTGAAATATAAATTGAAAGAGTAAATATTCGCCCGCGAAAACTTTATTTTATTGATTTTCTTGGATTGCTAAATTTGGGTCAATCCAATACGATAAAGAGTAAAACAAAAGAAAGATTCGTTTTAACATTCTAAAAACCATATATATAAATATAAGAAAAAAATAGTTATTTTATATATTTAGTTATCTATACAAACAAGATATACAAATTAATAATAGATTTGATCTAGATTAAATGAAATCCATGATTCAGTATATTATTTATTAAATACATGTATATCTTAATTCAAATTATATTATATCTGAATTCAAAATCTTTAATTTGAATTCATTTTATTCGCGAGGAGCTGGATGAGAAGAAACTCTCACGTCCGGTTCTGTAGTAGAGATGGAATTCAAAACAAACCATCAACTATAACCCCAAAAGAACCAGATTCCGTAAACAACATAGAGGAAGAATGAAGGGAATATCTTATCGAGGTAATCATATTTGTTTTGGTAAATACGCTCTTCAGGCACTTGAACCCGCTTGGATCACATCTAGACAAATAGAAGCAGGTCGACGAGCAATGACACGAAATGCACGTCGTGGTGGAAAAATATGGGTCCGCATATTTCCAGATAAACCAGTTACAGTAAGACCCGCAGAAACACGTATGGGTTCAGGTAAAGGCTCTCCCGAATATTGGGTAGCTGTTGTTAAACCAGGTCGAATCCTTTATGAAATGGGTGGAGTAACAGAAAATATAGCTAGAAGGGCTATTTCAATAGCAGCGTCCAAAATGCCTATACGAGCTCAATTCATCATTTCGGGATAAAAAAGAAATAGGCCTTGGGTAAAAAAAAATAGCGGGTGCAGGTTTCTTTTTTTGGACAAACAATATTTCTTTTTTTCTTCGACCTTTGTATTGTAAAAAACAGATAAAAAAAATGATATGATTCAACCTCAAACCCATTTGAATGTAGCAGATAACAGCGGGGCTCGAGAATTGATGTGTATTCGAATCATAGGAGCTAGCAATCGTCGATATGCTCATATTGGTGACGTTATTGTTGCTGTGATCAAAGACGCAGTCCCAAACATGCCTCTAGAAAGATCAGAAGTGGTCAGAGCTGTAATTGTCCGTACTTGTAAAGAACTTAAACGTGACAACGGTATGATAATACGATATGATGACAATGCTGCAGTTGTGATTGATCAAGAAGGAAATCCAAAAGGAACTCGAGTTTTTGGTGCGATCGCCCGAGAATTGAGACAGTTCAATTTTACTAAAATAGTTTCATTAGCTCCCGAGGTATTATAAAATGAGACCACGATATGGTTATAGTAGGGTATTTAAAAGAAATAGA